TGTAACGGTCGGACGATAATAAAAAGTCATAGCAAACCCCGTCGCTACTTGGACTAAAAAACAAGTAAGTGTAATTCCTCCTAAACAATAAAATATATTGACATGAGGAGGAACGTATTTACTAGTTATATCATCGGCAATCGCCTGAATCTCAAGACGTTCTTCGAACCAATCATAGACTTTATTGAGATAGGTAAACCAAGGGACCCCCCTGAGAACCGTATATGAGAATTTCATCTCGTACGGCTCAAACAAAAATACTAAAATACTGGTTATTTGTAAAACGGATATGTGTAAGTTTTAAACTTCTTAACTTAATCCTAATATTCCAATTTGAAGGAAGATAAGAAAAAAATAGAAATCCCAAATTCTTTTTAGTTATAATGCCAAAATCTCAAGTCGGCTCACTAGTCTTTTCTCTTGATTCTTCGAGGCCTCTTGAATATTCTATTATTTACTTCATTTTTTTTATTTGTGTATGTAATGCGATTTTTATTTTACTGTTGTTTTTTGATTATTATTGATAGGAATTTTCTTGTTAAGACCCTATGAATCAATTCAAAAACCTCAGATTCATACCAGAACCACGATGATTTTCAAAAAAACCTTTAATCGAAGTCCAAAAATTCCCTGAGTAAGAACTGCTGGATCATCACTTATTCAATGACAGTGAATAGATATAATGAAAAAAATTCAAAGAAACTTTTGCCCTTTGATCAAAATAAATATAAGCGGGGGCAGTTTAAAAGAATAAAAATCGTTCATTTTATTCTTCTAACTCTTTAAATTTTTTTTAGTCCGGTTGCGAGGTTTAAATAGAAATATTAAGTATGAATCATAGTTCTAATACTTCAGAATCTATTTTCTATATTCCGTGTTCCAGATACTAGAATAAATATCTGACGGGGTAAAGCCATCTCTATCAAGATGATGGATCCTTTTTATGTTCTGTTTTATCAATAGGATCCATTATAACAAGTCACACACTCATATTCCGGAAATACAGAAACAAAGAAGTTTCACGGTCGAACTACCAAATCAAAGACTTAAATGCAAAACTTTACCTTCTCTTCAAAAAAACTAATTAGTTGGTTCTTGTGAATCTAATTCTTAGCAATTTGGTCCAGTAAAATGGACGAATTATAAATCTCTAAAATAATAGAGAGAAATACCGCAAATAGAGCCATTGCAACACCCATAAAAGGAGTAGTTCCCCATCCAGGAGCTACTTTACCATATTCTGAATTCAATGGTTTCAATAAATCCCCTACAACAGTTCGTCTTGGACCAGATCTAGAACTACCCTCAACGGTTTGTGTAGCCATAAATCCTACTTTTTATTCATTGAGATTTGTTGACTTTGTATACCATTCCGCTGTAAATATAGGATCTTACCCTATAGATCTAGATCCATTTTGGTCTTGATATTATATAATAATGGAAACAGCAACCCTAATTGCCATCTCTATATCTGGTTTAATTGTAAGTTTTACCGGGTATGCCTTATATACTGCTTTTGGGCAACCCTCTCAACAACTACGAGATCCATTCGAAGAACATGGGGACTAGTTAAAGTAATGAGCCCCAATATTACGATATTGGAGGCTCATTGCTTCAATTGATATAATGAAAAATCATTTCACCTTTTTAGTTGGAACTATAGGGGGTTCTCGAAAAAAGATAGCGAAAAAAATGATTCCTAAAGTCGAGACTAAGAGGAATGTATAAACCAATGCTTCCATAGATTTGATCGTGGTTTACAATTATAGCTTTCATACCTGTTTTGGGAGGATTATCTCCTGGATAAAGAAAAAGAAAGAACAAGAGTAACACAAACTGCAATGATTCAAATAAAAATTTATTCAGTTCCCTATATCAATATCATAACAAAAAAAGTCGAATTGAAAAGGAACAAACGAATGTTCTTTCTATCAGACTGCCTGTCTTTTTGTGCTTGGATCTCCAAGTTTTTGGAATGCTCCAAATTCTACTTGAGCATCCAAATCTGGATCGATACCAGCAAAAACATCTCTGAACAAGGTTCTAGCACCATGCCAAATGTGCCCGAAAAAGAAGAGCAGAGCAAACGAAGCATGTCCAAAAGTAAACCAACCCCTTGGACTGCTACGAAAAACACCATCTGATTTTAAAGTCGCACGATCTAATTCAAAAATTTCACCCAATTGAGCACGTCTAGCATATTTTTTCACAGTAGCAGGATCACTATAACTGATTCCATTGAGTTCGCCACCATAGAATTCAACAGTTACACCTACTTGTTCGACACTATACTTCGATTCTGCCCTTCGAAAAGGAACATCAGCTCTAACAATTCCGTCTCCATCTACCAAAACAACCGGAAATGTTTCAAAAAAAGTAGGCATACGACGTACAAAAAGTTCACGCCCCTCTTTGTCTCTAAAGATAGGATGTCCTAACCAACCGACGGCTATTCCATCGCCATTGTCCATTGAGCCTGCTCTAAACAACCCCCCTTTTGCCGGATTATTGCCGATGTAATCATAAAAAGCTAATTTTTCAGGAATTTTAGACCAAGCTTCTGATAAACTTTGATTTTCGGCTAGCCCAGCACCAACTCTTCGATATATTTCTTGCTGGAAGTATCCCTGATCCCATTGATAACGAGTGGGACCAAATAATTCAATCGGGGTAGTTGCTGAACCATACCACATAGTTCCAGCAACAACAAAAGCTGCAAAAAATACAGCAGCGATACTACTGGAAAGGACGGTTTCAATATTTCCCATACGCAATCCTTTGTATAGACGTTGAGGTGGACGCACACTAAGATGGAAAAGACCCGCTAATATGCCTAATGTACCTGCTGCAATATGGTGAGAGGCTATTCCCCCCGGAACAAAAGGATCAAAACCTTCCACACCCCATGCGGGATTGACGGATTGTACCCTTCCTGTTAGTCCATAAGGATCGGACACCCATATTCCAGGACCAAACAATCCTGTTACATGAAATGCGCCAAAACCAAAACAAGCCACCCCTGCAAGAAATAAATGAATTCCAAAGATTTTTGGCAAATCCAACGAAGGTTTTCCAGTACGTTCATCACAAAAGATTTCTAGATCCCAATAGACCCAATGCCAGATAGCCGCCAAAAAGCACAAGCCCGAAAACACAATATGTGCCGCGGCCACACCTTCGTAACTCCAAATACCTGGATTCGTTATAGTCCCTCCTGTTATATTCCAACCACCCCAGGAATTGGTTATTCCTAAACGAGTCATGAAGGGTATAACGAACATACCCTGTCTCCACATTGGGTCAAGAACAGGGTCAGAGGGATCAAAAACTGCTAATTCATATAGAGCCATCGAACCGGCCCAACCAGCAACTAGAGCTGTATGCATTATATGGACAGAAAGTAAACGGCCGGGATCATTTAATACAACGGTATGAACACGATACCAAGGCAAACCCATGAAAATACCTCTTATATCAACAAAAAATAGACACTATGTAACTTTATTGCACTGTAAAAAACTATACTATGGACCCTCCCCTTTCAGTAAATTATCTTGCATAATCTCGCATAAAGAATTCATATTTGTTCTAGTTGTTTAGTAATAATGGAACTTGGAACAATTATATTCATTCGTAAGAACAAAAAGAAGCAGATCTATTCTATACCCGATAAGTAACAATACGCAATGGTGGTGGGGGGTGACTTTATTTTATATGAGTGTTTCTATTCTATATGGGTGTTTATATCAGTGAATGCAGACATATTCAAGAACGACCTATTGGTCAAAACTTTCCTTTATTCATTCCAATTCCCTCTTCATGTCTGGTTACCGGATGCTATGGAAGGGCCGACCCCTATTTCGGCTCTTATACACGCTGCTACTAATGATTTTTAGCAAACAAAATCAATTCATTCTGTTTCACGTTCTCACACCAAAGCAAAGTAAGATAGAGAACTGCATCCTCTTCCATTTTATGCCAGTTGGTGTTCCAAAGGTACCATTTTTAGTTCCTGGAGATGATGATGCATCTTGGATTGACTTATATAATCGCCTTTTTCAAGAAAGACTACTTTTTTTAGGTCAAGAGATAAACAGTGAAATATCAAATCAACTTGTAGGTCTCATGGTATATCTCAGTCTAGAGGACAAAACCAGAGATTTATATCTGTTTATAAATTCTCCGGGCGGAGAAATAATATCTGGAATGGCTATGTTTGATGCTATGCATTTTGTAGAAGCAGAAGTACAGACAGTATGCGTAGGATTAGCCGCTTCAATGGCATCTCTTCTTTTGGTAGGAGGAGAAATTACCAAACGTCTAGCATTCCCTCACGCTTGGCGCCAATGATTCTTATTTCTAGAAAAAAAAGAAGACTATGCCTACACCAATATTAAGTAAAAAAAGCATGGCACTTCGAGTTCGATATGCAAAAATAATTTTTTTTTCAAAACCATTAGATTATATATCGAAAGAGTAGTATGAAAAAGGGGTATTTACCATTTTATCTGATCTATCAGGAGCCTTTTTTAGTGTCACAATCTTTTTTTGTTTTCACACCAGAAAACTTTGAACAATATTTATTTTTTATTATATTAACTATTTCAAAAAAGAAACTTTGGGATTGCTGAATAACAGACTAGACGAAATAAAAGAGCAACGGAATCATCACAGTCTAGAAAAAATTTTCTAAAACAAAAAAGAAAGGTGGTTATTGGATTATTTACTGATCTGGGTCTGATAGACCTGGTATATTTTAAACTTCTTCGAGGGAAGATCAAAATGAATTTTCCTAGTAGAGCCGTATGCTATATAAAAAAGAAACAAGATGTCTGCCTGTACGGCTTTACATTTTATCTTCATTAGTTTTTTCTTATTTACATCCCTTAGCCTATCATCCAATCCAAGATTATTAGAAACCCTTATCATGTTATATTCTATATTCTCAGGGTAATGATCCATCAACCTGCTAGTTCTTTGCAGGATGGAAAAACAGGAGAATGTATCCTGGACGCGAATGAATTAATCATAATGCGCGAAACTATTACACAGATTTATGCACAAAGAACAGGCAAACCTTCATGGCAGATATCCAAAGACATGGAAAGGGATTTTTTTATGTCAGCAGAAGAAGCCCAAGCCTACGGAATTGTTGATATGGTAGCGGATTCTGTTTGAATAAAAAAAGAGGATAAAGGATTCCTCAGAAATATCTCATTTTATCTTTTTTAAATTCTTACCTACGTATACCAAAGATATTTTATAGAATCTAAATAATTCATAATTATCGGGTTAGGATTGATCTAAACCAGATCATTATATATATATAACTTAACTCACCATGCCAACTATAAAACAACTTATTAGAAACACAAGAAAGCCAATCCGAAATGTCACAAAATCTCCCGCTCTTCGGGGATGCCCTCAGCGCAGAGGAACATGTACTAGGGTGTATGTGCGACTCGTTTTTTTAGATAATAGACTAAAATTCTATTAATATAATAAGAATTGTGTATAAAATTTATGATTTCGATTGGTGCAAACCGAATCACTTTAATTTGCAATTTAAGATGAAAAAGACTTTCCCATTGGTAACAAATGGTTATCCATTAAGCGGGAAAAATCCTATTTCAAATAAAGAAAAATTATGTCCTAAATTTTGCAAGAACGGACTAAGAGGGTCAACTACCCAGTTAATCTTCATACTTAAATACCGTTACTGTATAGCTAGATTTCTTTGTGAAAGACCTATTACTAGATATTTAATGGGTAGAGCCCATGAGTGTGAACTGTACAAGTTAACAATAACATTGATTAAATGAAGATTCAATGAAGGAAGGGGCTCCGGTGTATAGAGAGGACCTCACCGTTTAAAACGTAATCATAGAAACGATGGAACCCACCATTTCTTTCTCCATTTCTATTTAATTCAAAATAAAAAAAAAAGAAAAAAATCGTGGTTGGGAAGGTTAGAGTAGCAAAAGCCATTGGAATTATTCTTTTATACATTGGAAGAATCCCTTTTTGTTATTAATAGACTAGGAAGGATAAAAGAATAACTGAAAGAAAAAATCAAATAGTTATTCATCAAAGTCTCATTTATTCAATGACCAGAATTAAACGAGGATATATCGCTCGAAAACGAAGGACAAAAATTCGTTTATTTACATCAAGCTTTCGGGGAGCTCATTCAAAACTTACTCGAACTATTTTACAACAGAAAATAAAAGCTTTGGTTTCCGCTAATCGGGATAGAGATAGGAAAAAAAGGGATTTTCGCAGTTTGTGGATCAGTCGAATAAACGCAATAATTGGCCAGAATAAGAAAATATACTATATTTATAGTAAGTTAATGTCTAATATGTACAAGAGGCAATTACTTCTTAATCGTAAAATAGTTGCACAAATAGCTATATTAAAGGGGAATTGTATTTTTATGATTGCCAACGATCTGATAAACAAATAAAAATTCCCCGGAGATTCAACTCCGGGAAGGTGGTAAAACAGAAGCGATTTGTATGATAAAATAGAATTAGAATTCATATGACAAAGTCATCAAAATAAATAAAAAACCGCGCTTAAAAAAAAAAAGATTTATTCTTCTTTACCTATTCTCTTTTTTCTTACAACGCAAGAACCCCAATAGGATTGTCGTAGTTTTCGAACAAAATATTAATCCACATTTTCATTGAGTTTAGATTCAAAATTGAATTCAATTGAAGAGTAACTCTATTTTTTTTTTTTTTTAAGAACAGTCGTAGTAGTTCTAGTGGTCGACTCGCTTTTTTCAAATTTTTTTTTTTCATTATTAACAAAAGGTAATGAATTTACAAAAGGTAACAAAGATAAAATACGAGCTTGTTTTATAGCAATCGTAATTAATCGTTGTTGTTTTAAGGTCAATCTATTCATGCGTCTAGATAATATTTTTCCTTGTTGACTAATAAATCGATAAAGTAAACTCATGTTTTTATAATCAATTCGATCCCCCGATTGGATCGGGGACAAACTCCTACGAAAAGATTGCTTAGATTTAAGAAAGAGTCGCTTAGATTTAAGAAAGAGTCGCTTAGATTTATCCATGGTTTTTTTATTCCTATACCGAAAATCCTATTTCTTATAAAAATTTATTTATATTCTTATTTTTTTCTATATGTTTGTTAATGTTTGTTATATATATGCTATATAATATAATTTTATTATATATAATCTAAAAAATCTTCTTAATGTTCTATTTATTATATAAATTTATAATTGAATTATAATATAATTTTTAGAATATATCTTCTATCTGAAAGATTATTTTTTATCTGTAAGGGTAACACACAAGCGAGCCATTTTCTCTATTTCTTTATCTCTGCGTGAATCATATGTTTGCAACAAAAGGGACAGAATTTTCTCAATTCCAATCGATTCGGCGTATTGTGTCGATTCTTTTGAGTAATATATCTAGAAATCCCCCTTGATTTCTTATTAACACTCTTTTTATCACAATTAGTACATTCCAAAATAACAGTAATTCGGATATCTTTACCCTTGGCCATGCATGAACCTCCTTTGATTTTTTGATTCACTTAACTCTTCGATTTTCAGATTTGAAGCGAAGAATAAAAAAGGAACTAAAAAAGTATAAGTTGATAATTCAAAATAAAATTATCAAATATTTCGTTCCAATTAATTTTTATAGTACAGTAAAAATTCAGTAATAAAATGATTTCGAACTATATTTCGAATCGCAGTAAAGTATTTGACTTTTCATTTAAGTTAAGTATCTTCTATGATATTATTGCCCCTGCCCAAGTATTCCAATTCCATTTGTGGTCTCACTCTATTATAAATAGCAATGGAATTGAATAAAAAATTCAATTCCATTGAAACCTGGCAAAAATTCCGAGTTTCACTGAGGCCAAATCCACCTTTCCCTTTCTTTGAAACTTCTTCTAATTCGAAAAAAGAAGGAATTAATCACAGATATTTGATTTGATATCTAATCTTCGTCACACCTTCCAGTCCCAATTCCAATAACTAGAATTAAAAAAAGGGGAATATCAATGCATCCGGGAATAAACGATTGATTTCTATCAAGAGACCCGCTAAAACCGCGAACCATAGAGTACTTGCCACTGGTGCCACAGAGAGATATGTTTTTAGATCTCGCATTTCAAATCCTCCTTCGTTTTTTTCTTGTAATTTGTAATACATAATTACATATAGGAATATGATAAAATAGTTATTTTATTTTTTTAATAATCACTTGCATTTGTCGGGGGAAGTCCGAATTCAATTTGAATTGAATAACGATTCATGAGATATTTTTTTTTTATTTCATTCTATAATATTATTTTAACTATATTATTCTATAATGAATTTTCTGAAATTATGAATTTTATTATTATAATATATATTATAATATAAAAATAATAAGAATATTTTTTATTATTCTATATTCTATTTTTCATATTTAAAAAAATTTTTGATATTTAGATTCTTTATATATATATTCTTTGTTTTTAGATTCTTTAGTTACTATTATACTCTATATCTATATATTCCCTTTAATTTAATTAAATATTTTTATTCTATAGAATATAGAAATAGAATAATTTGTAATACATAATTACATATAGTTCGATATTATTTAATAGGATATGAGAAAGTAAAAAAAAAAAGAAAAAAAATGTGGAAAACAAGACAAAGATTCTTTAGAATGAAACTGGAAACCCATGGACATGGAAAGGGATGTAGCGCAGCTTGGTAGCGCGTTTGTTTTGGGTACAAAATGTCACAGGTTCAAATCCTGTCATCCCTATCCCATACTATTAGTTATTGTATGAGCAGTAAAAATAGATCAATTGAGACGAATTAAAATTGGACATACTAACTAAATAGCAATAGTTCACTATGGATAACTATTGCTATTTAGTCAGTATATGCATGCAAGATGTATTAGCATCACATAAAAAAAATTTTTTATGAAAAAAAGCGCTCTTAGTTCAGTTCGGTAGAACGCGGGTCTCCAAAACCCGATGTCGTAGGTTCAAATCCTACAGAGCGTGATTACATTATTGTTATATCGAATCGAGAACGAGAATGATACGGAAATAAAGGGATAACAGTCTAATCTAAAGTCTGAATTTGATCTCCGTTGTTAATTTAATTTTAATCCTAAAACAACGAAATAGGAGTAGGAGGTCAATAAACAAAGGAGATGTTACTTAATCAAAGATCCAATTGATCACCACGTCGATATTGTAAATATGCAGTTACAAATAACCCAGCCAAAGTAATAGGGATTAGACCTAAGACGATTCCGAATAGAAAAACTTCAATCATTTGAATTTGTTTGAAAGGAAAAAAAGGGAGGGTAATATCTATCCTTAAATATGAATTTGTATTTACCATGAGTCTCAATCACGAAAAATTGCAAATTTACATGATAAGTAACTATGGAAGATCTAGAATATTTCAAAATTTCGAATCGAATTCATCTAAAAATTTCAAATCAAATAAGTCGTATCTTATTCAGACTGATAAAAATACCTGCGGTTATAGTTAAAACTGCTAGTAGAAAACCGAAATAACTGGTTATAGTGGGCATAAGGAAACTAAATGAAATATGTTCTTTTTATACATATGTTTATAAAGCACTTTCCTAAGTTTCCATTTTTCTTTTTTGAGATAAAAAAAGAAGCAAAAAATACCACGTGAAAGATACAATTGAAAATAATTGATTCATCAATCAATTATTACGAACGAACAAAAAGAAAAATATAGTTCCATAGGTACGAAATCAATTCATCATCTTTGACATCTACGCATCCTGTGATTCCAAATCAACAGATTTACTCGTGAGTTTAGTAATAGAAACTAATCGAATGAAACTTTTTTTTTAACAAAAGAAGAGAGTGACCTTAGAAAGCCCTTTACTTCTTGACTTGCACTTGTTAGATTTAGTAATGTGTTCTATTCTTCTAATATATCTAGAATGAAAAGAAAACTA